CTCGGATTTTCATAACCCTGTTGAGCAAAAATGGGATATGCATTTGAAATGGGTGCTCGAGTTATTATATATATCATGAGCAATACGGAAATGGATCGGGTAATCTCTTCCTTTATCCAAGAAAAAGCATTTCTAGTTTGCATGGTCCAATCATTCATCCTGAAAATTTCTACAATAAGATTAGGTAGGTTACTGGCATAGTTCCCTATCCATTATTCTGCTATTTACTCAAATGATTTTCCTAGAATATAGGAAGAATACGAGTAGAACGAAAAAGAATAAGTCAATTTTTTAATGTTTAGCTTTTAGATACAAAAAAACAAATTTTATAATTGGATCAGTGGATCGTTTTTTCAGTCATTCATTGAATGATAAATCACTACAAGTGACGGAGATACACGATTTAAATAACGGAAAATCCAGTATTTTAAAATTGTATCTAAAATGACTGGAAAAGTGGAAACAAGACCAGATATAATTTGATCATTCTGAGTAAATCCAAAATCTTTATAGACAGACCCAATCATTAGTTCCCAACCATGAGTTGAATGGAATCCTATACATAAATCAGTTAATAAAAGGATAGAAAAAGCTTTTATTGTATCACTTAAGTTATATAGAAATTCTTGAACCCAAGAGTTAAGAATAATGAGTTCTTGATTACCCCTAATAGAATAACCACTTAGAATAAGGAAACATATTATATTTGTACAGAAATGCAAAATCGTATGGATACGGTCTTGGTTGTTCGTCTCGATCAATTGGATGGTTTCTTTGTAGATTTCCGTACGAAGATTTTGTAAATGTGTTTCCGGGTATTCCTTTAGCATTTCATCCAAGAGGAACAGTTCCTCGAACTCTATAAATTTCTTTAAAATCGTTTTTTCTTGAATAATATTCAAGAAAATTTCGGATTGTTTCGTATTCCACCAATTAGTAATCCAAGATTCCAGACTTTTCTTAAATGTAAAAGAGATGCACCAGGGCAAAAAGACTATAGATGTAAGACATAGAAGGGGAATGAATGCTTTCTTTTTTGCCATTTTTCGTCTTTAATGAACTCAGTTTGATCTCATTTGTCAACTATATAGAATAATAATTTTTCTATCAAGCATAAGTTCTATTACAAGTAAATAGAAGTAATAGAGCCTAGCCTATGTATCAATTTCGAATTTTTTTAATATTAATATAAATTGAGAATCGATTCTCAATTTATATTTGTAATTCGGAAGTTTGTTTTTTCCTTTAATTTGGAAATAAAGAATACAAAATAATACAGAAATCAAAAAATAAATGCTTTCTTAGAGAAAGCATTTATTTTTTTGATACAACGATTTCCATTTGTAGACTCAAGAATATGGAACAATTTCCATTGGTACACTCAAGAATCTGGACAAGTCCCAAGCTTTTTGTATAACGTTGCGTGGAGTCCTATCATAATAATCATCAACAGGAGTCAAAGGAATGGTCCCTTGTTCTCTTGTTTGCATATAAAGAACACCACTACTGGGTTCTGGGTTAGGGTTAGCTTGTAGTATGAGGGACTGAATATCTTCCATACGAACTCGGAGAAAAATACGACGATATGTTCCAGGAAATCCGTAACGAAAAAAACACACCATTCTATTTTTTTTATCGAAAAAATTATAACCACTCCCCACATTCCAAAAAATTAGAAGCCACCAATGTAAACTTAGAAAGAGACCTGCGATTCCATAGAAAGTCAGGGTGACCCCTTGTGGCAAAAAAGGAACTACAAATTCAGATGAAATCAAAGAGAAAAAATGTCTACCATAATAACTGGAAACTGAAATATATAACACCCCTAATGAACCTAAAAGAGTGAAAGAAGCCCAGAAGAAATTGATTGGTTTTCGGGACCCCGGTACAATGTCAAGCCATGCGTCTTGTGAACGACAACCATGTTTTTCTGATCCCCAACTAATGAATTTTGGAACATTAACCAATAAAGCAGACATTACAATTAAGACAAGGCCCACTAAAAACACATAAACGTTTATCATAAAATGGGTACCTCAATTTCATATTTGTACCTGTTTTTTTTTATTGTTATATTAATATTTAATATTTTTGTTGTTATATTAAATCCTCCTTATCTTATTAAGGTAATATTAGTACTTTTGCCCATATCTAAAAAATCTTGTTTTTTTGAACATGAAGAAATAAAGAAGCCATTGCAACTGCCGGAAATACTAGGCCCACTAAAGGAACAAAAAGGGAAGGTAAGTTTATCATAAAATGGGGTACCTCAATTTCGTATTTGTACCTGTTATGTTATTTTTTGTTGATTGTTATATTATTGTTATATTAATATCTTATATTAATATCTATTTTGATTTTTCTTATATTAAAGATAGTCTATAATCACTAGAATTCATATAGACTTATACTAAGTCTATTTTAAAAATTATACTAAGTATATCGAAATGAATAGAGATGAATAGATAGATATATCTATTATATACGGAGTATACATAATTAAGTATATAATATAATAAATCCATAATCAAAGAAAAAAATGAATAAGATTTATTAAGAATCAAAAGGAAAAATCGAAAAATAATAAATGTTTTATTAAAGATAAAAAGTGTAGAACCAAATAACTGGATTTATTTTGCCCTCTATTTCTACAACAAATATGTGTATGATAATAAATGTTTTTATTATATTATTCTTAGTATTTTTCTATTCTTATCTTATTACTGTGTGTTCTAATTTGATTTTTGTATAATAATAATTTATTATACAAAAATCAAATTAGAGTCTGAATTATTTTTCAGTTTTAGTCAAAACCATGGAAATGGTATAACTCACTTAAAAACTCTTTTAAATAATTACGTGGTACGATTGAATCAAAATAGCCCTTTTCGAATAAATATTCAGCCGTTTGTACACCTTCGGGCACTTCGATATTCAACGTTTGTTCAATTACTCTTTTACCTGCAAATGCTATGTAAGCATCGGGTTCGACAATAACGATATCCCCCAACATTCCAAAACTAGCTGTTACCCCACCAGTAGTAGGAGATGTAAGTATCGGTACATATAATAACTTTTGATTGATTTGATAATTATATAAAGCAGAAGAAATTTTAGCCATTTGCATTAAGCTCAAACTTCCTTCTTGCATACGCGCTCCTCCAGACGCACATACTATAATAAGAGGTAAAAGTTGATTGGTAGCATATTCGATCAACCGAGTGATTTTCTCACCCACTACGGATCCCATACTACCCCCCATAAACTCAAAATCCATAATACCAATTGCTACAGTAATACCATTTAGTTCACCTGTGCCTGTTTGAACCGCCTCCAGTAATCCGGTTCTGTCTTGATAAGAATCAAGATAATTTACATAATCTTCATTTTCCCAAGGTTCGTCTTCGTCTTCCGAACTATTTTCAGAAGAATCAAGACTATTTTCAGAAGAATCAAGACTATTTTCAGAAGAATCAAGACTATTTTCAGAAGAATCAAGACTATTTTCAGAAGAATCAAGACTATTTTCAGAAGGTTCGTCTTCCAAACTATTTTGATCTTTTAAAAAATCAAGAAGATCTTCAGCACTATTTTTTTTTAAAAAATCAACAAGATCTTGAACACTATTTTTTTTTAAATAATCAGAAACTTGTTTAGCAAAAATACGATCATTTTCAGAAACTTCGTCTTCCGAAGAATTAAAACCATGTCTCCTTTCCCAATCCCTTTTAAACTCTTCCAGCTCTTCCGGGTCTTGTTCCTCATTACTAAACTTAATGGGATCCAGAGAGAACATGTCTTCATCCATAGGATTCCAAGTACCTGGATCAATCAAAAGTTCGATTCGATCTGAACTGCTCATTTTCAAATGACATCCACAGTATTCACAAATATTCAGTTTTTCTTTAAAATATCTCTTATAATTCATTCCATAACAACTGTCGCACAGAACCCACAAATGCGAAAAATCTCTTGGATAACTATCATTGGATTTGTCACTATCATTGGATTTGTCACTATCGTTGGATTTGTCACTATCATTGTGACTATCATTGTGACTATCATTGGATTTGTCACTATCATTGTGACTATCATTGTAACTATCATTGTCACTATCATTGTGACTATCATTGTCACTATCATTGTCACTATCATTGATATCATCTAAAATGTAACTAGTAATACAGATTTCAGAACGAAGATAACCTTCAATACAACTATTAATTATATAATTCCAATTATATCTAGAATTCTCACTATTGTTTTTCGAACTATCAAGAGTATTATCCATATCAGTTAAAATAGATGGATCTTCGTTTACACTGTTATTTTCAATAGGATCAAAACTGTCTATTGATTTACTTAAACCACACCTGTATTCTAAACCCCTATTAAACATCATTGAATTGAACCACCGTTTTCCCATAGAGCTTTTTTCCCCTATTTACATGAAAATACAATAGATGAATAGTCATTTAAGTTTTAAGTATAGATCACTAGGATTAATAACTGATAATAATGAGCGAGTAAGTATTTTAAAAACCATTTATAACTATTTGTAATCTAAAAATTCGATTCCCTGTTATTAACAGGGAAATGCGAAATTAGGTATGAATAGAATAAGAGAGCGAGGGGATAAAAGAGAAAAGAGTTCTATAAATCTATTATAGAAGTTATCCACACCCTCTTTATTTTCATTAATTCAATTTCGTTTGTTGATTAGGGCAAAGTTCCATAAAACCACCCGCCTTTTTTTAAATATCCTGACTAGTTCCTGTAAGTTGAGCACTTTGTTCAAAGAAATTCAAAATAACAGGAATATAAAAATAGGTTCTTTATTTGATCAACAACAAAAAAAAAAAACACTTTCCGGAGGTTTCTTGCGATCAAACATCAATTTCAACGATTCGATAAACGGATCATTGGGATACATATAGATGAAGAATCTATCCCTTAGAAACGTATAATAAGTTTTTTTTCATACGGCTGGCTCTCAATCAAATTCAAAATTCTGTCTTTAATTATGATGTCAAATAGATCAATCAAATCGTTAAATCAACGGTTTACGTTTTTTTCTTATTCTTTCTGAAAATAAAAAAAATAACTATTCGCAACCTCATACCTAATTTTTGATAACTTTAAAATAACTCAAATGAAAAAAGAGCCTTTAAGGTTTTTTTTATGGAGCGCTTTATTCTTTCTTTTGTTCTTGCGAATCTAGTGTTTTTCTTCATTCTAATACAATTAATTGTTGAGACAATTTTGAAATAGTATTTACTTGATTCCAAGATGCTTTAAATTATTCGTGAATCATAACATTACTTGGGCGATCTTTAATCGTCTCAAAAATGGAAGCAACATAACCATTTTGTTCGTTTCTTTCAAAAAATAATACAAGACGGGTGATTTCCTAGAATACACTTTTGATCCATTTAGCAATTTAAATAAATTTTTATTTTATCACATCATTAATAGATATGATCTGGGACGGAAGGATTCGAACCTTCGAATAACGGGACCAAAACCCGTTGCCTTACCGCTTGGCGACGCCCCATTTTTGATTCGAGACTAATAAATACTATTATGGGTTGTTCGTCAATTCCAGTTCTAAATTTATTCTATAGAATAAATTAAATTGTTACTAGAATTTGGATATGCATAAATATCGAATTAAACTGAATTTATTGATCATTACATAGAATTCAATTAAGATATTGTATGAATATATGATTTCTTCTATTTTTGATTTCAGAATGAAACTGTTTTGAACTGGATAAGTTCAAATGAAAAAGGGATTGGGGGTATGATCTTAGTTGATTCATTTTTTTAGTTTTTTTATTGATTTAGTAATATTCCTATCTATAAATATCAATTCAATAGTTGACTTATTTATATTCCATTATTTCTTTATTTCTTTTTCTATATAGATATAGAAAAAGAAATTGATTTTTTCTTTTCTATTTTAATATAAGAGTATAATAAATAAAAATGATAATAATAAATCAAATTATATATATAATAAATCATATCATATATATAATAATAACATAATATAAAAAAATACAATAAAAATGAGAATTCAAAAAAAGCAAAAATACAATTTATTTTCTTAAAGAACAACATTTTTGTTATGCTTAATATCTTTAACTTGGTCTGTATTTGTATTGACTCTGCCCTTTATTCAAGTAGTTTTTTCTTGGCAAAATTACCTGAAGCCTACGCTTTTTTGAATCCAATTGTAGATTTTATGCCAGTAATACCCTTACTCTTTTTTCTCTTAGCTTTTGTTTGGCAAGCTGCTGTAAGTTTTCGATAAGATCTTTAATTTGAATAATGTCCGAAAAAAAATTTAAAGATCAGATAAGTTTTACAGCGTGAATCCTTGATTCCAAATATTAAAATTTTTGGATATACAATAAAAATCTGGACCATCTCATCATTTCTGTTTTTTCCATTAAAAAAAGAAAATTCTATTATTCGATTGGAATCCACCACCAATACCTAGATCTTGATTGTGTATATGAAAAAAATTTTGGTAATATAAAGACTCAATTCTTACTACAAATAAATTTCCTAAGTTTTTTTTTTGAAATTACTTCATTTCTTATAAACTTAGTATCAAAGGAAACATAATATGAAATAGAAGAGAATCTATTCTCTTTCTCTGTCGTTTTTTTTTTTAATTATCTTGGAGATTTTGTAATGCTTACTCTAAAACTATTTGTTTACACGATAGTGATATTCTTTGTTTCTCTTTTCATCTTCGGATTCCTATCTAATGATCCAGGACGTAATCCTGGACGTGAAGAATAAGAAAATCTTTTTTGTTTTGCTTACTTGTGCTGGATTTTGAAATCTTTTTTGTTTTTTTATCTATTTTACATCTTTAACTAGTAAAAAAAAATTAAACAAAGAGGGAAGAAAAAAAAAGAAACTCCAAAATTTCAAAAGAAAAAAATACCAAATCATCAATAAACGGAAAGAGAGGGATTCGAACCCTCGGTACAAAAATTCGTACAACGGATTAGCAATCCGCCGCTTTAGTCCACTCAGCCATCTCTCCCCAATTCAAAAAAAAAAGAATTATTATGCTTATGATACATCGCATAAACAAAAAGAACAAAAAGTAGGGCTGGAAAAAAGCCTTCTTTATATCTTATTTGATATTGATTGATAGTCATTTGATATATCTTATCTGTCTTTTTTTTTCTTTTTTCTATTTATTATATATAAATAAAGAGAGAATTATTGATTTTATTTTTTATACCTTCAGCAAAAAGAAAATCCAAAAATAAGATTCGCCCCCTTTTCTAAATTTCATTAGGGGGCCCCTTTACGAAACACGTCCACACTCTAATTATCGTAAAATTATGCACCTATTGCATAATTAGGACAGATTCCCTTGTTCGACAAAAGATCCTTTTATATACAATAATGGTATTGTAGCGGGTATAGTTTAGTGGTAAAAGTGCGATTCGTTCTATAGATCCCTTAATAGTT